CAATCCCCTCGACTTTTACGGGGAGAGCAGTTAACAACTTCTCACTGCCTTACCCCCCGACCCCCCGGAAATCAACCATTGCTAAATGTTTCCTTGTATGAAGGAGAACGTAGTAAGCTATTCATATAATTGAGGGAATTACATCGAATCTGAATATTTGAACAATTAATAACGAAATGATACCCAGAATTAATCCGAATAGATAGAGGGAAATTCGTCCTACTTGTCCGTATTTGATTCCTTCCCCTCCGAAAAAGCTTGAAATGCCTATCCCATTAACAATACCGTCTATTACCCATTGATCAAAGAACGAAATAGATTTTGCTGAGAGGCGTGTACCTCTAATAAAAACAAAATTGTATAGCTTATCAATATAAGCTCGATTATACGACCAATTATAAATAGTATTTAATAGAAAACCCAAAATTCCGTCTAATTTAGGATCTATATTTTCACGTAAGTTTCGTGAGTAGAAAGATTCAGGTCCATATATTATGAATGATATAACTATTCCCACAGATGCTATAATGGTAGAAGGAATAGCTTCACGAATAAAATCGAACCAATAATTAGAATTCATTACTATGGTTAATGAATCATAAGATAAATCAAGTGATGAATCAAAATTTATTAATTTTGGAAAAATGATCGATCCAAAAAAACCAATAAATATTGTTGGTATTGTGAGTATAATAAGTGGACATATCAATATCCAGTCCGACTCTTTTGGTTGTATAAAATGCTTACTATCAGATCCATATGATGGATTCAATGAATTTTGTACATTATTTTTAATCAAATTTTGAATCCAATTGGATAAATAGAATGATTTAAATAAAATTGAATTTAAATGAAATTAACAGTTTATGGAAAAGGTGGTATCGGTAAATCAACGAGTAGTTGTAATATTTCAATAGCTTTTGCAAAACGTGGTAAAAGAGTCTTACAAATTGGATGTGATCCCAAACATGACAGTACGTTTACTTTGACAGGATTTTTGATCCCTACAATAATAGATACTCTTGAAATAAAAAATTATCATTATGAAGATGTATGGCCGGAAGATATTATCCATAAAGGTTTTGGAGAAGTTGATTGTGTGGAAGCTGGGGGACCACCTGCTGGAACAGGCTGTGGAGGATATGTTGTAGGCGAAACGGTTAAATTATTAAAAGAATTAAATGCTTTTGATGAGTACGATATAATTTTATTTGATGTGTTGGGTGATGTAGTATGTGGTGGTTTTGCTGCTCCCTTAAATTACACCGATTATTGTATCATAATAACCGATAATGGTTTTGATGCATTATTTGCCGCGAATCGCATTGTAGCTTCGGTTCGAGAAAAATCTAATACGCATCCATTACGATTAGCAGGATTAGTAGGAAATCGAACATCTCATCGGGATCTTATTGATAAATATATAGAAGTATGTCCAATGCCTGTTTTGGAGATATTACCTCTTATTGAATATATTCGAGTATCTCGAATAAAAGGTAAGACCTTGTTTGAAATGGCTGAATCGCAAACAGAACTTAATTATATTTGTGATTATTATTTAAATATAGCAGATCAATTATTATGTCAGCCAGAAGGAGTAATACCAAAAGAAATACCAGACCGAGAATTGTTTGGTTTATTATCAAATTGTTATTTAAATCCTAGGACTAGAGTAAATAAAAAAAATATTGAAGAAATAGATATTGATTTTATGTTACTTTAAAAAAGTAAAAAAAAATAGAGTAAGACGGTATATAGAATATAAAAAATAAAGTAGAATAAGTAGATCTCATGAAAACAGTTGAAAGCCTCATTTTCGAATGTGAAACTGGTAATTATCATACTTTTTGTCCTATTAGTTGTGTAGTTTGGTTATATCAAAAAATTGAAGATAGTTTTTTTTTAGTAATAGGTACAAAGACTTGTGGATATTTCTTACAAAACGCTCTTGGCGTAATGATTTTTGCAGAACCGCGTTATGCGATGGCCGAATTGCAAGAAAATGACATATCAGCTCAATCAAATGATTATGAAGAGTTAAGGAGGTTATGTGTTGATATCAAAAAAACTAGAAATCCTAGTGTTATTATATGGATTGGTACATGTACTACAGAAATAATAAAAATGGATTTAGAAGGAATTGCCTCTAAAATAGAAATAGATTTTGGAATACCGATTATAGTAGCAAGAGCAAATGGATTAGATTATGCTTTTACTCAAGGAGAAGATACTGTTCTAGCTGCTATGACACAACGTTGTCCAGAGGAAGAATCTTTAAATTCTCAAAGTGATTTTGATGATAATTTTCAATCTAATCAGCCTTCGTTAGTTTTATTTGGATCGGTGCCCTCAACCGTTTCTTCTCAACTGAATTTAGAATTGAAATATCAATCCATTTCAGTTTCAGGATGGCTTCCTTCTCAGAGATACACCGAACTACCATACCTAAAAAAAGGTTTTTATGTGTGTGGTATTAATCCATTTTTGAGTCGCACGGCTACAGCCTTGATGCGACGTAGAAAATGTAAATTAATTGGTGCACCTTTTCCTATCGGACCCGATGGAACACGTGCTTGGATCGAAAAAATTTGTCTCACTTTCAACAAGAAACCCCAAGGCTTGGAAGAAAAAGAAAATAAAATTTGGAACGAGTTAAAAAACCATCTTCATTTATTACAAGGTAAGTCGGTTTTTTTTATGGGAGATAATTTATTAGAAATATCTCTAGCAAGATTTCTAATACGATGTGGCGTTATTGTTTATGAAATAGGCATTCCGTATATGGATAAGAGGTATCAAATCGCTGAATTATCATTATTGGGTCATACATGTAAAAAAATGTGTGTACCAATACCACGAATTGTAGAAAAACCAGATAATTATAATCAAATACAACGGATACGTGAATTACAACCTGATTTAGTTATTACGGGTATGGCTCATGCGAATCCCTTAAAGGCTAGAGGAATTAATATAAAATGGTCAGTTGAATTTATTTTTGTTCAAATTCACGGATTTGTAAATGTCAAAGATTTGCTTAACTTATTTACTCGTTGTTTGCACCTAAATCCAAGTGATTAAGGTTGAGATATACTTTATTAAAACAAACAATTAACTAATTGGCAGTGATAGAATCTAAAAATTGGGTATATGATACCAAAGGTTCAAAATCCAACTCTAAAAAAATAATTATTGTTTTATTGTTTGGAAGGTTTTAGGCGATTAATTAAAAATTTGTTAAAAAAGAATAAAGAATTTTAATACAAACTGAAAAACTGAAAAAAAAAAATGGAAATTTATTGCTTTTTATACGAGAGTTGTGTTATAATCAGGTACAGTGATTAATAATTGGTTTATAACTCACTAATTATATAAAAGGTTATATTATTTGTAATTTACTTAAAGAAGGAAAAGGGAATGGAAAGCCTATTTTTAGTTATTTCTATGTATTTTGGAATGATACAGACGTCTATAAAAGTTGTAGGTCCTTTTATGTTGTTTGGAGTTTATTATGGTTTTATTACTACACTGCCCATGGGTCCTTCTCATATTTTGGCAATAAGGTCACAATTAATAGAAGGTACTAAAGCGGGCAAGGCGGCTGTTAGTGGATTAATGTTGGGACAAGTATTAATGTACCTATCAATATATTTAACCCCACTCTACATAATGTTAATACGACCTCATTTATTTACATTATTAATTCTACCATATTTGTTTTTTTATTGGAATCGAACCAAAGAACTTGTACAATATAAAGAGTTACGTTCAATTGATTCAATAAGTAATGTTAGATTACGCACTATTTTTCTGGACAGTCTTATCTTTCAATTATTAAATCCAGGTCTTTTACCAAGTCCTGTATTAACACGATTATCACATGTTTTGATGTTTCGTTATAGTGGTAATGTTTTTTTTGTAATTAGTAGTATTGTTGGTTGGTTAAGTGGTCAGATATTATTTTTTAACCTAGCTAAAAATCTCTTTGTTCGAATAGAGTACGACTCACCTATATTTTATGCATTTCTTAAACGTATAATACACCAATCTTTTAGTACTATAAGTATTTTTTGCGTCCTTCTTCATATGGGAAGAGCGCCTGTTCCACTTATTACTAAAAAATATGCCGATCATCCTACAATTTTTGATAAGACAATACTAGAGGTCGAATTTGAGTTTTTATGGTTTCACAGACCATGGCCCACCTCGTTTTTTGCTGAAGACAGATGGAATCAACCCAAGCGATATATACACAATTCATTTATAAGCCGCCAAGCTCCTGTCAAACAACAGCTAGCGGACTACTTTTTTGATAAATGTATAATAGACGGAAAAGAAAGGTTATCTTTTACAGCTCTACCCAATTTACATATTGTAAAAGGACAATTAACAAATTGGGGTAACCGTTTTTTAGATATACCATCCGAAGATTTTTCTTATGAAAAGTGGATTAATAATAAACGAGAAAAAAATGAAATGTTAATTCATGAATTTGAAGATCGAATAAAATTGATTAAAAAGGGCTTTAGCATCCAACAAGCAATGGAAAAACGAACTGGAATTTTGCAAATATGTAAAAAAGAAAAGGTTAAGAAAAGAGTTCTGCCAAAAATATTGGATCCTTTCTTTACCTCCCGCTTACGTGCATCAAGTTCATCTTTGGAATCCTACTTACTGTTTCCAGAATTGAAGAAAAAACTAACAGACGACGAAGTTTTTGAGATAGAAAATTTACCCAGTTGGGAAGCTTTGTTGGCAACTATTAAAAGAATGAAAGTAAAAGAAACTAAGTTAGAAGAATGGATTATAGATAATTATACAGATCCAAAACGTGCTGAATTTCCGTTAGTTTTGGATTTGTTGTCTTGGAATGCAAAAAGAATTTTTGCATTTATTTTAGATAATACAAAAACCTCAAACAGTCGTAATTTGTATTACGAAATTCGTGATTATAAAGAATATTTTGGTACTAAAGATGTACAATGGAAGTATGTGGTGAGATTGCATCGTACTGATAAGTCTTTATTTTCTATTTATATGGAAAGAGCAGAAAATCTAAAACTTATTTATGCTTCCAAATTATTACAGTCAAGTTTTGATGAATTTGCTGAATTTATTCATTTAAATAAATTCAAAAAATCGACTGGATTTAAAATCAATTTTGTGCCAATCCAAAAATTATTTATTCTTTTAACAAAATTTATATCAATAATAAAAAGAAAAAGTTGGTCAGTCTTTTTCTTTGAAGACATCAAACCTAAATTCTCAGAAATTCAAAAATCATTGGCTAGATTCAATCGAATGGTCAAATTTGATCGAGTTGATATTATAAGTTCTCTTACCGATGTTCGTCAAAGAAAAATGAAAAATCTTGAAATTGCTGGAATTGATGGAGGAAAACTAGTCCCTTTAAACAGACGTTTCTCAAAAAAGACTGATTTTCGTAGAAGACTGGTAAAAGGAGCAATGCGTCCGCTGCGCCGTAAAATGCTAGTCTGGAATATTTTACAATACAGAGCGCACTCTCCCTTTTTCTTCCGAATACTCGATATATCGACTCTCTCAAAAACAGATTCAGTTATCTATGACGAGTGGGTAGATCAAAATGAAATAATTTCTGGAATAGAAATAGAACAAAAGAAAAAAGATGAACGCCGAGCTCAATCAGCCAGATTAGACTTTTCTATGGCTCAAAATGGTAGGAGTCTATTATTACTCTTTCAGTCCTCTTTCAGGAAGTACATCAAATTACCTCTATTAATTGTATCTAAAAATATTGGACGTATGCTGTTGTTTCAATCTCCAGAATGGCGGGAAGATTGGACTGAATGGAAACAAGAAGTCCATGTAAACTGCCTATACAACGGTGATGAAGTAGTACATGGAGGATTACCTGATAGTTGGCTGAGAGAGGGTTTTCAAATAAAAATAATATACCCTTTTCATTTAAAACCCTGGCATGATCATGTAAAAACGAATACAACTCATTCATTAAATGAAGTCGATAATAACTATTTGGTTCAGATAAAACAACAAGAAAAATTGTTTTCTTTTTTGACACCGTGGGGACGGCAAACTGCTATACCTTTTGGTACTGTCCAGAAAGAACCTTCATTTTGGAAACCTATTTGGAAAGAATTGAGAAAAATCGTTGAAAAAGGTTTTTTTACTGTATTAGAAAACTATTCTAAATTGATCGAGGTAACAAATATTTTTAATTATGAAAAAAATAAAAAAAGTTTTAAAACATCTCAGATTGATGTGCTAGATAATATATATAATAATGAACTTAATCATGCATCAAAGGATAATTTTAATATTAAAGACTCGGCCCTAACTAATATATTGATTGAAAATAGGAGTAATATAAATACTTCTATTAACAGTGAAGACGAAATTGAATCGGGATTTAGTGAAAGAATCAAAGAATATGAGGATTTTTCAATATTGGGAAACGAAGAAACCTTTTATTCCTCTGAATTAGATAAAATACTAAAATTGGAAATTTCCAACTTTAGTAGCTGGGTTTTTGCTGGTAAAAAACAGTTGATTCATATCCAAGAACGTTTAATACTTTTGCGAAGATCCTTTTTTGATTTAAATGAAACATGGTTTTATTCTATCGATCTTTTTTGTCAGAAAATAAAAAGAAATTTCTTCCAACGATCATTTACCTCATTGAATATAACCTTAAATGTATTAACACAATTATTACAAAATATTAATTCTATTTTGGATGAAGTAAAGAATCAGATTTTAGAAGAATTAAATCGAAAATATAATCGTAATCAAAAAATATCTTCAATTTCGCAAGCCTATATCATCCATCGATTATGGCATACAAAAACGATATCAAAATTGGATTTAAATCATTTAGTACAACAATTGAATACGAATATTCAAGATAATAAAGATGTATTAGATAGCTCAAAACAAACTCAAAAAGATTTCAATTTCATAAATGTTCCCTATGAGCATATTCAAGATTTTATAGAAACACGAGGAATTCTAAAAGATCCTCGGGATTTTAATGAGAAAGATTGGAATAACTGGTTAAAAGGTCTTAAGCAATACAACCTACCTTCGAAAATCTGGGTCAAAATAGCACCATTAAAATGGAAGGTTGAACTCAAGAAATATTGGAAATCGACAAAAAATAAGATTGATCTGAGATCTCAAGTTTCTGGAGAAATTAAGATTCATTCCTTGTACCAAGAAAACCCTCAATTAAGAAATAGGTTGAATAATCTTCATAAACGTTCCAAATATAATGAACTTTTATACAGTTTTCTGGATGCTTCCAGGGATTCAGACATCAAGAAAGTATCGGTATGGGATACAGAAAATACTGAAGGAATTTTAACTGCAAAAAGTTTGCAAAAAATACGTAGATTGAGTAAGAAAAAGAAAGATCAATTAAATCTTCTTTCCAATCGAGATATACAGAAAAAAAATAAAGCAAGCCTGGATCCTAAATTTATATTATGGTTCCTGCCGGATCTTGTTCAAAAGAAAAAACAATTATTTTTAGAAACAGGAATATTTGTACCAAAACCCTCTCTAATACAAAAAAGAAGCAATACAAAGAAATTTCAACGAGTCGAACTCTTTTTTGAGCATGATTTAGGTAATACAGGTGATTGGGATCAAATACGGGAATTAGAGTTAAATAAAAGACAGAGTCATCCGGTTATTGATCAATTCTTCTGGCAATCAAACATACATGAGAATGAATTTACACGGTTAAGAGATCTTATATCTATCATGAATGTGACAAAAGAAGATAATTTATCTACTTTATCTGCATTATGTGATAAGATGGATATAGATTTAAATTTCTTAAAAATTATGTCTGAAACTAGAAAACTAGAACTTCCAGGACTACTGACTAAAAAGTATTTGATTAATAAAGGACATCGTAGATTTCGAGTTTTAGATGACCAGATATTGATGTATAAGACGATAAGTGTTTTATTGAAATTTAAAAAGAGATTTAAGAAACGATTTGATAAAAATTTATTTAGTCAATGTACAACATGTCTACTGGTTGAAGATTTTGAAAAAAAGACTAATTCAAATCTCTATAATCTAGAAGATCTTTTACTTCCTAGACGTCGTCGAGAAACTAGAATTTTAAGAACCTTATTCTCTCAACAATCTTCACAAGATCTGATGAAAGATCCGGCAGATATGGGTCCAATAGAAGATCAAAAAAAACAAGGATATTTTAATCCCTTAAATCAGAGTCAAATCACAAAACGTTTTATATGGCCTAGTTTCAGATTTGAAGATATTGCTTGTATGAATCGATTCTGGTTCAATACAAATAATGGAAGTCGATTTACTATGCTAAGAATTCGTATGTATCCACCAATTGGATAAAATAGAAATTATTATTACAAGAAGAAATTGATTTGATGAATTCTTTTTGGAATAGAGAAATCTATTCCAAAAAGAATTTTATTCTATGATATACTAAAAATTTCATATTATTGTGAGGAACCTTTATTTTTATGAGTGAAAATTTATCTATCGATCCATCAGCACCTCTTGTCAAAAAGATGACGGGATCTGTTGAATTTCAAATTGATTGTCTAACAAAAAGAGTTTTAATACTTACTCGGCATTTAAAAAAACACTCAAAGGACTATTCATCCCAAAGAGGATTGTGGAAAATTTTGGGAAAACGTAAACGTCTTCTACAATTTTTGTACAATAATAACATAAATTCATACAAGAATTTGATTACTCAATTAGGTATTCGTGGACCGATAAAGTTTTGATATAATGAAAACAGAATCAGAAACTTTTAACAATTTTATTTATTAATCAACTTTTTTTCATTCAGATAGGAGTGATGAGAAAACTACTAAAAATCTCATAAGGAACTATGACCATGTTTGTTGCAAGAAAAGATCCCATGTTAGTGAGTATGGGCCCCCATCATCCGTCAATGCATGGTGTTCTTCGACTTATTGTTACTCTAGACGGCGAAAATGTTCTCGATTGCAAACCTGTATTGGGTTATTTACACCGAGGGATGGAAAAAATTGCTGAGAACAGAACAATTATACAATATCTTCCATATGTAACAAGATGGGATTATTTAGCTACCATGTTTACTGAAGCTATAACAGTAAATGCACCAGAAAAATTGACTAATATAAGAATACCCAAAAGAGCTAGTTATATACGAGTAATAATGTTAGAGCTAAGTCGTATAGCTTCCCACTTATTATGGTTAGGTCCTTTCATGGCTGATGTTGGTGCCCAAACTCCTTTTTTCTACATATTAAGAGAGAGGGAGATGATCTATGACTTATTTGAAGCTGCTACAGGTATGAGAATGATGCATAATTATTTTCGTATTGGAGGAGTAGCTGCAGATATACCGTATGGCTGGGTAGACAAATGTTTGGATTTCTGTGATTATTTTTTACCAAAAATAAATGAGTATGAAAAACTTATTACAGATAATCCAATTTTTTTGGGACGGGTGGAGGGCATCGGTACTATTGGTACACAAGAGGCCATAAATTGGGGTTTATCAGGTCCTATGTTACGGGCTTCAGGAGTTCAATGGGATCTTCGAAAAGTCGATCATTATGAATGTTATGATGAATTGGATTGGGAAATTCAATGGCATAAAGAAGGAGATTCATTGGCTCGTTATTTGGTACGAATTGGAGAAATGAAAGAATCCACGAAAATTATTCAACAGGCTATAAAGGTTCTTCCTGGAGGTCCTTACGAAAACTTGGAAGCAAGACGAGTAGGAGAAGGAAGAATTTCAAAATGGAATGATTTTGACTATCAATTCATAAGCAAAAAATCTTCCCCAACTTTTCGATTACCTCAACAAGAACATTACGTTCGAGTCGAAGCACCTAAAGGTGAGTTGGGTATCTTTCTCATTGGTGATGATAGTGTGTTTCCCTGGAGATGGAAAATTCGTCCACCTGGGTTTGTAAATTTGCAAATTCTTCCTTCCTTAGTTAAGGGCATGAAATTGGCAGATATTATGACAATTTTGGGTAGTATAGATATTATTATGGGGGAGGTCGATCGTTGAGATGATAAAAAGTATAATAAATTTATGGAATATTTTTTTCTATTTTTTTTCTGAGACATTATTTTCAGATAATTTTGTAGATTTTCTAAGAATCCTGTTTTTTATTTTCATTCTTTTATTGAGTGTTACAGTAGGGGTTTTAGTTATTGTATGGCTTGAACGAAAGATATCTGCTGGAATACAACAACGCATTGGACCGGAATATGCAGGTCCTTTGGGAATTGGTCAAGCTTTAATAGACGGCATTAAATTGTTGTTGAAAGAAGATATTATTCCAGCCGAAGGTGATAATTTATTGTCCAATATTGGACCGGCTATTGTCATAGTACCGATCTTTCTTAGTTTTTTGGTAATACCGTTTGGACAAAATGTAATTCTGGCCGATCTAGGCATCGGTGTTTTTCTTTGGATTGCCTTTTCCAGCATAGCTCCTCTTGGACTTCTTATATCGGGTTATGGATCAAACAATAAATACTCTTTTTTGGGCGGTCTTCGAGCTGCAGCTCAATCTATTAGTTATGAAATTCCTCTAGCTTTATGTGTTCTATCTATATCTTTACGTGTGATTCGTCGAGGGATTTAGAATTGTTATAGAAAAAAGGGTAAAAGCTTTTTAAATTTATCTATATTTTTAGATTTTTTCCTTTTCCTTTTTATTTTTTTTATTTCCTTTAAAAACTGGATATTCATATGGGTGAAATTAGACAGCTCAGTGCCGTAAAACAATTAAATCCCATCCTCCATGTACAGGAGTGACAGCATACGTAAAACAGTAAAGACTGTTTAACCCAGGTGTTTTTGGATATCTGATAGCGGAAACGAAAGATGACGGTGGAGTAAATTTTGGTTTTTTCACCATATATAACTATATTAAGCAGGAGTGGATGGTTAGAAACACAAAAATACAAAAAAGGTTAGTTAATAGATAGAACCTAAATCTCTTTTTATCTGGATAAGACCTTGATATCAGTAGAGATTATTAAGTAGTACTTTCTTGAAAACCCCGATCTTAAGTATATACCTATCCACTAGAAACATGATTATCCGGAACGATATAATTTTTCTGATCTTTACCAAAAGTCAAAATACAATTTTGTGATCGTTAGATAACTTAATGTGATCTTTTTAAATTTATACTAATTAAATTTAGCATTAATTTTATCAAATTTCAAAATTGAATGAAAAAAAGAAAATCAGTAAATTGGAGATAGATTCAGAAGCTTCAAATTCTGTAGCAGATAGAATCTCATTAGTTTATTTAGGTTTTAATTACAAAAAATTAGGAACAAGCTTTCAACAAAAGTAAAAAAAAATTACTGTTTTAATGACCTAATTGAAATAATCAATGAGGAGCCGTATGAAATGAAAGTTTCATGTACGGTTTTGAAATAGAGGTAGTTTAACACTGAATGTTGCTACCGACTATATTTATCAAAAAGTTTAAGTACAATTGATATAGTTGAAACACAGGCCAAATACGGGATTTTTGGCTGGAATTTATGGCGTCAACCCATAGGTTTTTTTATATTTCTAATTTCTTCGTTAGCCGAATGTGAAAGAGTACCATTTGACTTGCCAGAAGCAGAAGAAGAATTGGTAGCAGGTTATCAAACGGAATATTCAGGTATTAGATTCGGTTTATTTTATGTTGGTTCCTATTTAAATTTATTGATTTCTGCTCTCCTGGTAACAGTACTTTATTTAGGTGGCTGGAATTTGTCTTTTCCCTTTTTCATCGATTTTTCATGGATTGGTAATAATTTAGTTATTGAGATACTTAAGCTTTTATCAGGTATATTTATTACATTAACCAAAACTTTTTTATTTCTCTTCATTTCTATCATGACTAGATGGACCTTACCCAGAGTCAGAATAGATCAATTATTAAATCTTGGTTGGAAATTTCTATTACCTGTCGCTCTAGGTAATTTTTTGTTAACTGCTTCATTTCAATTATTATCGTTAAAATAAATGAAATCTATTCCAAATGACAATCTATAGAGAAGTTAAATCCAATATAACTAACAGACCAGAAATTGTTAATCTTTTTATTGAAGGATATATACCATATGTTTTCCTTACTAAATGGACTTCGTAATTATAGCGAACAAGCAATACAAGCGGCAAAGTACATTGGTCAAGGATTTTCTGTCACTACGGATCATATGAATCGCTCCCCGATGACTATTCAATACCCTTATGAAAAATTGATTCCATCAGAACGTTTTCGTGGACGAATTCACTTCGAGTTCGATAAATGTATTGCTTGTGAAGTCTGTGTTCGTGTATGTCCAATCAATTTACCTGTTGTAGATTGGGACCTAAAAAAAGATCTAAGAAAAAAGCAACTTAAAAATTATAGCATTGATTTTGGAATTTGTATTTTTTGTGGCAATTGTGTTGAATATTGTCCTACTAATTGTTTATCGATGACTGAAGAATATGAACTTTCGACGTATGATCGTCATGACTTGAATTACGATCAGATTGCTTTGGGTCGGCTACCCACTCCAGTGGTTTTAGACCCAATGATTCAACCAATTTGGAACTTAAACTATCTTCCTAAAGGTCTTATGGAAGGACATTCCAATTCAAGAACCATTACTCATTTTGAGTAGAAAATCATTTTTAATTTTGAATGAAGATTTTATTTTTTTGCTAATTAATCCAAACAAAGTCAAATATTTTTTTTTCTCTAATTTTATTATGAATTATGAATTTTACTGACTCAATTCGTAACTCTATTCTAGTAATAATCGAAGCAGGTATTATTCTGGGAAGTTTAGGAGTAGTCTCACTTAGCAATATAATATATTCTGCTTTTTTGTTAGGATTTGTTTTCATTTGTATAGCATTCTTATATCTCACTCTAAATGCAGACTTTTTATCTGCTGCACAGATTTTAATTTATGTGGGAGCTGTTAATGTTTTAATTGTTTTTGCTGTTATGCTTATTAATAACCCAAAAGAAATCAAAACTAAAGAGCCATGGAATATATCTAACAATATATCTCTCTTTCTTTGTACAAGTCTTTTCGTTTCATTAAGTTTCACGATATTAAAGACTAATTGGTCAAATCTGTATTCGATTCAGCATTCGTTGAATATTTTAGACCAGATGCCCAGTAATATCCGACTAATTGGAAAAAATTTATTGACCAAATTTTTAATTCCTTTTGAACTGTTATCAATACTTCTTCTTGTGGCTTTAATAGGAGCTATTACTATAGCTCGTCGAGATGAATTTATTGAAGCAGATGATTCTAAAAATTTAGATTCTAAAGAAGAATCAGTATAAAAAAAACAAACAAAATTTGAATATTCACTGTCTAAAATTTTATAGAAAAAAAATCAATATATTATGTTTGAACATGTTCTTATTTTGAGTTCTTATCTGTTTTGTATTGGATTCTACGGATTAATAACAAGTCGAAATATGGTTAGAGCACTTATGTGTCTTGAATTAATTTTCAATGCAATTAATATAAATTTTGTTACATTTTCTAATTTCTTGGATTCACAAGAAATTAAAGGAGAAGTTTTTGCCATTTTCATCATAGCTATTGCAGCAGCCGAAGCAGCAATTGGATTGTCTATTATTTTGGTTTTATATCGTAATGGACGATCAAATCAGATCAATGAGTTTAATTTATTGAAATGGTAATACTAACCCCCCCTGCTCCCCAAAAAAATTAAATTTTATCTACCCTACGAAAAATAACTAATTCATTTATAATTAATGTAGTTAAATACTTTTCTTGAATCGATTTTATTAACCATTCAAATACAATAGGAGTAAGTAAAAACAATGGCACATTCTGTTAAAATTTATGATACATGTATTGGTTGTACCCAATGTGTACGTGCTTGTCCTACTGATGTTTTAGAAATGACTCCGTGGGGTGGCTGCAAAGCAGGTCAAATCGCTTCTGCCCCTAGAACGGAGGATTGTGTTGGTTGTAAAAGATGTGAATCCGCATGCCCTACTGATTTTTTAAGTGTACGTGTTTACTTGGGAGCGGAAACGACTCGTAGTATGGGTCTAGCGTATTGATTTTTGTTTTTAGAAATAATATTTATTTCTTTTTTTTTGCATCTCCCATAAACCGCAAACCCATACTCAAATTTAAGAGTATGGGTTTCATATTGAAGTTTTATTTATTATGATCAATCTACCTTGGCTAACAATAATTGTACTCTTTCCCATTTCCGCTGGTTTTTTAATTCCATTCCTTCCACAGTCTCAAAACAAAATAATTCGATGGTATACTCTCGGGATTTGTGTTTTAGAATTTCTTTTTATAACCCATATCTTTTATAATTTATTTCAATTTAATAATCCCACCATTCAACTGGAAGAAAATTATAATTGGATTAATTTTATTAATTTACATTGGAAGTTAGGAATTGATGGTCTTTCTATGGCATTAATTTTATTAACCGGATTCGTCACTAGCCTAGCGCTTTTAGCAGCGTGGCCAATTACAACAAATACGAGATTATTTCATTTCCTTATGCTAGCGATGTATAGTGGTCAGATTGGATTATTTACTTCCCAAGACCTTTTACTTTTTTTTCTCATGTGGGAATTGGAGTTAATACCTGTTTATCTTCTTTTGGCTATGTGGGGTGGCAAAAGACGTTCCTACTCTGCTACAAAATTTATTTTATACACAGCAGGTGGATCCATTTTTCTACTATTAGTATCTTTAGCAATGGGACTTTATGGGGCCAATAATCCTTCATTTGCTTTTTCTAGTTTGATTTCTAAATCATATCCTGTTTCATTAGAAATCATATTGTATTTAGGGTTTTTAATAACCTTTGCAGTTAAATTACCAATATTTCCTTTTCATACTTGGCTGCCGGATACTCACGGAGAAGCACATTATAGTACTTGTATGCTTCTAGCAGGAATTTTATTGAAGATGGGGGGTTATGGATTAATTCGAATTAATATGGAATTATTATCCAAGGCCCATACGATATTTGCTCCTTGGTTGGTTATTATAGGATCAATTCAGATTGTTTATGCATCACTTATTTCTTTTAATCAAAAAAATTTGAAAAGAAGAATAGCTTATTCTTCAATTTCTCATATGGGATTTGTAATTATAGGAATTGGATCACTAACAGATACAGGACTGAATGGAGCTTTATTGCAAATGATTTCACATGGTTTGATAAGTTCAGCACTGTTTTTTTTAGCGGGAACTAGTTATGATCGAACACGTACTCTTATGATCAATCAATTAGGTGGACTAGCGATGTCGATGCCTAAATTATTCACTTTCTTTATTCTTTTTTCAATGGCCTCTTTTGCATTACCGGGTATGAGTGGATTTATGGCGGAATTATTGGTATTTCTAGGACTAATTATTAACAAAAATTATTCCTTATTGTTTAAAATAGTTATCACTTTTTTGGAAGGTTTGGGAATCATACTAACGCCTATTTATTTATTAGCCATGTTACGCCAAATGTTTTACGGATACAAAATTTTTGAGGTTTCAAACTGGTATGTTTTTGATTCGGGACCAAGAGAAATTTTTATTTCAATCTGTTTATTTTTACCAGTAGTTGCTATTGGTTTTTATCCGAACTTTGTTTTAACTATCTGGGCCACTGGAGTCGAATCTATTATATCCCGTTACTCGTAATGAAAAAAGCTTTGTTAGTTATGTATGTCGATCAAATAGAAAACTTGTCTTTTTAGAAAAAAAAAAAGCTATACTAACCATCCATAAGTATGGAGACCTATTCCTAATAGATTGACCCCTAAATAACAAATCCAAACCGAGAAGAATCCTGAACAAGCAACTATTGCTGATTCTTTTCTTCGCCAACCATTATTTATTCTGGTATGTAAATAAATAGCATATATGATCCAAGTAATTAAAGCCCAAGTTTCTTTGGGATCCCAATTCCAAAAGGATCCCCATGTTTCATTAGCCCATACAGCTCCTGAAAGAATACCAACAGTTAGACAAATAAAACCTAAATTGATAATACGGGAACTCCATTGATCTAGTTGTTGAATCAAAACAAATTTACGAAAATTGATGGATAATGAAAACACTCTATTTTCTGAGTTGTTTTCTATCCCCATATATATGTCTTTTTGCATATAAAAAAAATTAGAAGCTTTCGATTCTACAATATTTTTATATCTCCAAAATATTAGAACTAATAAAGTTAATGAGAGTAATGAGCCACATAAAAGAGTTGCATAACTCAAGAGCATCAAGCTTACATGCATCATTAACCATTGAGATTGGAGAGCAGGTACAAGTATTGCAGCTCCTTGCATATCTTTTGGAATAAACAACGTGGCATAAATTTGAATTATAAGAACACTTGGTGCAATGGTAGATCCCAGCCAATTCATTTTATTTTTTAAGTCCACAACCAGATGAATTAGTGATAATAACCAGGACAAAAACATTAAGGATTCATATAAATTACTTAGAGGTAAGTGTTTCGAATAAAACCAACGATTTACTAAAAAAACCGTTAGAGAAATAAAGACCAAAACCATACAACCTTTACCTATTTTGTCTAATGAAAAAAAAATATCTTTGTGAAACAAGTAGCCCCAATAAGATATAGTGGATAGAAAGATGAAAAAGCAGCAAATTTTAGTTAATATTTGCTCGATAGTAATGTATATCATGATATTTTTTCTATTTCAATTCTATAGTTTTATGATACTTAGAGTAACTTTTACATATGTCTCTACATAAATAAAAATCGTTCTTGACAATGCAGGACAAATCTTGTATATAGATTATGTGTAAGTCAGTGCCGCTACTCGGATTCGAACCGAGATGCAATAGCACTGCTTCCTAAGAGCAGCGTGTCTACCAGTTTCACCATAGCGGCTAATCAGAAATTATCGTACCTTAGTTTGTCTAATATGGTCAATGTTTTTCTATTTTTGATTTCAATTTATTCTTTTCAATTTCAGATAAAAGAAGATTTTTAGATAAAACTTTTTTTTACGGAATATAGCGCAGTTTGGTAGCGTGCCATCTTGGGGTGGTGGAGGTCGTAGGTTCAAATCCTGCTATTCCGAAAAAAATAAAGAAATGAACTTCATTCTAAGATCCTCTTTTATAAAAAAAAAGGCTGTTCTTAATTAGAGGAAAGAGAGATTCATTGCCTAGGATTAGTGATCCGGAACAATCAAATACAATATTTGTATAGATAATTGTATAGAGATCGTATGATCTTTTATTTGAAATCTCCATTTCCCTTTCCGTCAGGAGAAAAAAACAAATCACTTTTAGGTTTTTTTTTACTTAAAATGGTTTTTAAAAGAGAAAATATTTAAGTTATTTTATTGTCTAATTCATTCAATTTTGTTGCATTATTCAGTAGATTTTTCATTCAAAGGATAATAAAAACTTCTAGAACGACCAGTTAGAATAGATTGCGCTAATGAAAAAGCTTTTAAACAACTTTTTTTTGCTTTTATCTTCCATAAAGTCTTTCGAATTCTTTTTTTCTTCTTCGATACACGTTTTTTTGGAACTGCCATAGTAAAATAAAAACTCTCCTTTGGTTCTAAAAACAAACAAATGTTTATTTTTATAGTTATTTATAAATAAAGTACTTCTTTTCCGTCCATACAAATAGAATCTACTATGAATCGAATTAAATTTTTACGATATCCTTTTTTTATTCTCGTCTTCTTCTTTGACCGCATTTTGTGAACAATAATTTTTTTACTAGAACAGGGATGTAGAATTCTTCCCTTAACGATTGCATTTTTAACCCATGGAGATCCAATATTAATAATAGAGTTTTGACGTATTAAAAGTACTCGATGTATTACTATTTTGGTAGTTGAATCCACTTTTTTGGTATTTTTGTTTAAGGAAGTAAAGTCACAAACATCATAAAATCTTCCGGGTTCTACACGGAGCTGTTTACCTCCGGTATCGATTATTGCATATGTATTCATGTTTCTATTTGGATACTGTAAGTCTTATGCAGATTTGAGAGATTAAACTAATTCAAAACATTATTGTTGGACTAAGTATCTCTAACTAATTTTCCTTATGTCAAGCGTTATTAAAATAACAAACGGCTAAAATAGAATTGAAACTTTTTATTAATAAAAAAGATTAATTGAATTTTATCTAGTTTTAATTTATTAAACTAAAAGTTAATTAATCTTTTATATATATATTATCTATAGATGATAAGTATACAAAAAAAAGTAAAAATTATTTTTTTCTATTTATGGAATCTTTATACAGATATGTTTGGATCGTTCCTCTATGTCCATTTGTAACTTCAATTTTAATAGGTGCTGGATTATTATTTTTTCCAAAAGCAGTTAATAGTCTACGTCGTATGGTTGCTTTTTTAAGCATCTCATCTTTAAGTATATCGATGTTGATTTCTATTTTCTTTTTTTCTCAAGAAATCAAACACCAAACAAGTTTTAATAGCTCCTTCTATTGGGTTGTTAATCAACAACTTTATCTAGAACTTGGTTTTTCTTTTGATTCCTTCATTTCAATTATGTTAGTATTAGTTACTACTATAGGATTCTTGGTAATGATATATAGTGACAGTTATATGTCTCATGATCGAGGATATGTCAGATTTTTTGTATATCTTGGTCTTTTTACTGCTTCGATGTTGGGTTTAATTTTGAGTCCCAATTTAATTCAGCTTTATATTTTTTGGGAATTAGTCGGGATTTTTTCTTATTTATTGATTGGTTTTTGGTTTACTCGACCCAGTGCAGCAAATGCTTGTCAGAAAGCCTTTATAACAAATCGTATAGGCGACTTTGGATTATTATTGGGTATATTAGGTTTTTATTGGTTAACTAATAGTTTTGAAATTAATAATGTAATTGAACGTTGTAATCAATTAATAATAAATGATAATAGTAAGTTATTTTGGATCAATCTATGTGCAATTTTGTTATTTTTTGGACCAGTAGCTAAATCTGCCCAATTTCCACTTCACATTTGGTTACCCGATGCTATGGAAGGACCTACACCCATATCAGCCCTTATTCACGCCGCTACTATGGTTGCGGCTGGTATCTTTTTGGTGGCTAAAATGTTTCTGCTATTTAAAGCTCTATCATTTACTATGATTGTAATTTCTTCGATAGGAACAATAACTGCTTTTTTAGGAGCTACTATAGCTCTCGCGCAAACAGATTTAAAAAGAGGTTTGGCATATTCAACAATGTCCCAATTGGGATATATGATGTTAGCTTTGGGTATTGGTTCTTATCAAGCTGCTTTATTCCATCTTATTACACATGCTTATTCCAAAGCTTTATTATTTCTTGGATCTGGGTCAGTTATTCATTCACTGGAATCTAGAATTGGGTATTCTCCCAACAAAAATCAAAATATTATTTTTATGGGTGGTTTACGTAAATACATGCCAATAACTGGTATTACTTTTTTATTAGGTACACTTTCGATTTCTGGTATTCCGCCTTTTGCTTGTTTTTGGTCAAAAGATCAAATTATTGTTAGTGCTTGGTCCTATTCTCCGATTCTTGGAGTGATTGTTTCATTTACAGCAGGATTAACTTCATTTTATATGTTCCGTATTTATTTTCTGACTTTTGAGGGTGATTTACGTATTGATTTAGCCCAAACTCTGGAGTCTGTTAATCTTCAATCTAATTTGCAAATATCTAGTTCGTCAATAAGTGAGGAACATACAAATATATATAAGATTTCTTCTTTTTTGGGAAATCGAATTGGTTCCAATAAATCATTCTATTTATCCAATTGGATTCAAAATTTGATTAAAAATAATGTACAAAATTCATTGAATCCATCATATGGATCTGATAGTAAGCATTTTATACAACCAAAAGAGTCGGACTGGATATTGATATGTCCACTTATTATACTCACAATACCAACAATATTTATTGGTT